ATCTTCTTATACCTTTAGTTAAGAATAGTACATAAAAACCATCTATGTAACCACGATTATATGACCAATCATATATTCCATTTATTATTTTATCCCCCAAAATTTGAATTTTATTAGGAACGCTGTTAACAAATGAATTAAATAAATTCAAATTTTGTAAAGATGAATAAACAGGCTTATATAAAAAAGACGATATAAGGATTCCGAAAGAAGCTATACTAACTGAAAAAATTGCATTTGTGATAAATTCATACCAATCCACCGAATTTTTTTTATTTTGATGTAAAAGATTTATGGATGAACTTAACAATTTGGATAATATATCCAAATCTATTCCTTCCTGATTGAAGAAAGGAATTCCTATGATTCCAACGAACAACGTAAATAAAACTAATACAAGCATCGGAAATAACATAGTATTGTCTGACTCATGGGGATATGAGAAAGTGCTTTTAGTGCCAAAACGAGTAATACTAATAAAAGGCTGCACCGTGCTTCTTACATTTTCATTACTATTAATTCGATATAAATAAGTTTTTTCATTGTTTTTCGTCGTTAATAAATATAATAAACGCAAATTTTTTTTAATAATTTCGGGTCCTTCTTTATCTTTACCCCATAGAGACATTGAATAGAACGAACTACTTTTTTTGCCACTGTAAGTTTGAAAATAAACGTTTAAATGTCCTTCAAAAGCAAGTAAATAGATCCGAAACATATAAAATGCAGTTAATCCTGCTGTGGACCAAGCTATTATTGCAAAAATAGGTGAATACAACCAACTATCATTAAGAATTTCATCTTTGGACCAAAAACAAGCAAGGGGTGGAATACCAGAAAGAGAAAGTGTACCCAATAAAAAAGCAGTTTTTGTAATTGGTACATGTTTTCTTAAACCGCCCATAAGAACCATATTCTGACTTTTATCTGGAGAATATCCAACAATAGCTTCCATCGCATGAATAATTGATCCAGATCCTAAGAACAACAATGCCTTCGAATAAGCATGAGTAATCAAATGAAATAAAGCAGCTCGATAAGACCCCATACCTAGAGCTAACATCATATAACCCAATTGAGACATTGTAGAATAAGCTAAGCTTTTCTTAATATCTTTTTGAGCAAGAGCTAAAGTGGCTCCTAAAAATAATGTTATTATACCTATCAAAGCTATTAGATTTAGAATGTAAGGTATAACTATGAAAAGAGGAAGAAGCCGAGCTACAAGAAAAATTCCTGCTGCTACCATAGTAGCGGCATGTATAAGAGCCGAAATGGGGGTAGGCCCTTCCATGGCATCAGGTAACCATACATGAAGGGGAAATTGGGCGGATTTAGCAACAGCGCCGGCAAATAATAGGGAGGCGCATAAAGTAACAAATAAAAAATTAACTTCATTATTAGAAACCAAGTTATTGAATATTTCAAACAAATCCCGAAATTCGAAACTACCTGTTATCCAATAAAAACCCAAAATTCCTAATAATAAACCAAAATCCCCGACACGATTAGTTACAAACGCTTTTTGACAAGCATTCGCGGCACTGGGTCGTGTGAACCAAAAACCTATTAATAGATAAGAACACACTCCAACTAATTCCCAAAAAATATAAATTTGTATCAAATTAGAACTAGTAACTAATCCCAACATTGAAGTATTGGAAAAACTCATATAAGCAAAAAATCTCAAATATCCCTGATCATGAGACATATAATTGTCACTATAAATAAGAACCATAATTCCAACAGTAGTGATTAATATCGACATAATAGAAGTAAGTGGATCAACCAAGCAGCCAAATTCTAAAGAAAAATCATTATTGATGGTCCAAGACCATACATATTGATAGACAGAATTCTTATTTATTTGCTGAATAGAAAAAAGGGCTGAAAAAACCATAACCATACTTAATAATAAAACACTAGGAAAAGCCCACATACGGCGAAGATTTTTTGTTGCCGTTGGAAAAAGTAGAAGTCCTGTTCCAATTAAGATAGGAACTGGAAGTGGAATGAAAGGTATAATCCATGAATATTGATATGTATATTCCATAAAAAAATAAAAAAAAAATTTATCTTAATTAATTGTTTCTGAGTCACCGGTTCTTATTTCTTTTCTTTTGAAAGGGGTCGGTTAATAAAAAAAAATTAAGATATATAAAATAAAACTTAAATTGAATTTTCTAGCCTTAATTATTCTGAATCTTTCCAAACTACTTCAAATATTTAAAATCAAGAGGTTGTAATTGGTCAAATGATATAAATAAGTCACTGGTGAAAAAAAAAAAATACGTATTTCATTTTATTAATACTGAATTGTTAATATTAAATTCAAATTTTTAAATAAAATTTTATGAAGATAAAAAATGAAAATTAGAATTTTCATTTTAATTTTTACGTATTACAATAATTTTTTTATATCTATAGAACAAGGATAAATAATTATACCAAAAACAGTATTTGATATGAATCATAAAGCCCATAACTAAAACTATTTATTGTAATTCGGTTATTTAGAATCATTAACCAATTTGTTTTGTAACTAATTGTTTGTCTTCCATTACAATAAAAGCTATTTGTAGGAAATGCTATGATATCCAACACTTTAATTTTACGGAAAAAAAAGGGGGCAAATAAAATGCCTTTAAATTATGTATTTTGTATCCTTTAACAGATTAACTACTAGTCTCATTTGATAATTAAAATTTTGTGGACTCTTTCTTCGAGCTTGACCAATTAAATTAATATTAAATTAATTAATATAATAGAAAAAATTATTAAAGTTTTTTTTAATTAAGCGGGAGAAGGGTTGGGTTATTAAACTTTTAGATTTTTTTATTACATGTATAAATGTAACACGACGAAAATAGAAAGAAAACGAAACGGACAATCTTTCTTTTTTTTTGTATTATTTTTTTTTTATTTTATCAACTTCAATCTATTTGGCATAGTGTAACTTATCGTTCTTATTAATATTTTATGTGATTTTTACTCCCCCCCCCCTTTTTTTTTGGAGTCTAATTTAGAGAAAAAATAGATAGCGAATAGTAAAGAACAATTGATTTTGAACAATAGATGTCTTTCACATCCAACCGAAAAACCTATTATAACTTTTTAATGGCAGTTCCAAAAAAGCGCACCTCTATTTCAAAAAAACGTATTCGTAAAAATATTTGGAAAAGGAAGGGATATAGGGCAGCATTGAAAGCTTTTTCGTTAGCGAAATCTCTTTCTACCGGGAGTTCTAAAAGTTTTTTTTGTGTAACAAATAAATAATCTGAATCGTTCTAATAACTAATAAAGTGATATAATTTTGTTTATAGTTTATTTATAAGATTTATAAAAAATGATAAATAATATTTATCAATTATAATTAATATTAACATCATAATAGTTCATAATAGTATAGTAAAAGAATAAATATTAATATATAAGATAAATTACAATATAAACAATATACATTAAAAATAAAATAAATAAAAAAGAATTAGTCTCATAATGTTTTAATTTTAACGAATATAAAATTGAATTTGTTTTACTTTAATTTGAAGCCAAATTTTTCTTTCGTTTCTGATATAGATAAGAATTCTGTTGTCTACTGAATTCTAAAAATGAATGGTACTTTTTTGTTTGAAAAAAGGGTAAACGCAAGCGCAAGGTTTCGCCTTTCATTTTAGTATGTTTTATCATTTTCCGGATGGGGATTATCACTTTCCCCATCGCCCTTACTCAATAATAAAAAGAATACTCAATAATAAAAAGAATTTTTTTTTAGTTATATTTTTGATTTTATATTATAAAGAAGAGGTCGTTGAAACTAATTGATTAAGTTTAAAATATTTTTTATAATCTTTTAAACCATTATTTTGGGTTTTAGAAATTATTATCACTATATAAATTCCTTAAACCCAATTAAATTAATTTAAACCCAATTAAATTAATAAAAGCCCCGTTTACATTTTTAGGTAGTTATATGACGAATGCGCCAATTTTGAGTGATCTATTTTAGATCCTATGTTTCGATTGGAAGATCGATCAAGATATAATATATATATATTAATTAAAAAATTTAGAAAATATTTTGAAGTATGGTACAATTTCTATACGAAATTTTTTTATATGATTGATACGACCATCCCAAATACCTAACTTAATGGGTTTGCTAAATCTTAACGCAAATTCTCTACACAACAAAAAATCCTAACGCAACCTAACTATGCAAATATTTACATAAATCTTTTGAGTGTATCGCTGAAATTGTGTTATATAAAAATTCTATTTTTTTATTAATCGATAAAATGAATTTTTTATTTTAGATTAATAAAATAAATGATAAAAGAAATTAATCATTAAAAAATGCAAACGAGGCAGAACATTTTTTTTACTTATATCCAGGGATTGAAGTAAAAATTATCTAGTTACAACTGTTACATTTTAGTTTTAAGAGAGCATAAAGTAATAGCCTACGAAAAAATACATTGTTAGTTCAGTTAAATAAAATTGACATCCTAAAATACTAAATAACTAAATAAAAAGAAAAAGATAATAATAAGAAAAATAAATATTATTAACGTTAACAAAAACGTTTTAATCCCTAATTTTTAAACAAGTTTTTATTCATCAATTTGAATGGTTTCCTAAAAAAAATATTGGATTGAATTAACTCCTTCAAGCTCGACGATTGAATAAAAATAGGTTATTATGATTTCGAATAAGCCGCTATGGTGAAATCGGTAGACACGCTGCTCTTAGGAAGCAGTGCTAGAGCATCTCGGTTCGAGTCCGAGTGGCGGCATGGCATCTTCTAAAAGAGTAAGTCCTATAATGAATTCAATTCCCGATTTCAATTCCTATAATTGAGGGACGCCCTTATTAATTTAATAATTTTTATGATATTTTCAACTTTAGAGCATATATTAACTCATATATCCTTTTCGATCGTTTCAATTGTAATTACAATTCATTTGATAATTTTATTAGTCGATGAAATCGTAGGACTAGATGATTCGTCAGAAAAGGGGATGATAGCTACTTTTTTCTGCATAACAGGATTATTAGTTACTCGTTGGATGTATTTGAGGCATTTACCATTAAGTGATTTATATGAATCATTAATTTTTCTTTCGTGGAGTTTTTCCATTATTCATATTATTCCGTATTTTAAAAAACATAAAAACCATTTAAGCGCAATAACCGCGCCAAGTGCTATTTTTACTCAAGGTTTTGCTACTTCGGGTCTTTTAACTGAAATGCATCAATCTGCGATATTAATACCCGCTCTCCAATCCCATTGGTTAATGATGCACGTAAGTATGATGGTATTGAGCTATGCAGCTCTTTTGTGTGGATCATTATTATCACTAGCTCTTCTAGTCATTACATTTCGAAAATTCATAAGGATTTTTAGTAAAAGCAATAATTTAGAAAATGAGTCAGTTTACTTTAGTGAGATTCAATACGTGAACGAAAGAAACAATGTCTTACGAAACACTTCTTTTATTTCGTCTCAAAATTATTACAGGTATCAATTGATTCAACAATTGGATCGTTGGAGTTATCGTATTATTAGTCTAGGGTTTATCCTTTTAACCGTAGGTATTCTTTCGGGAGCAGTATGGGCTAATGAAGCATGGGGATCATATTGGAATTGGGATCCAAAGGAGACTTGGGCATTTATTACTTGGACCATATTCGCTATTTATTTACATATTAGAACAAATAAAAATTTTGAAAGTGTAAATTCTGCAATTGTGGCCTCAATGGGCTTTCTTATAATTTGGATATGCTATTTTGGGGTTAATCTATTAGGAATAGGGTTGCATAGTTATGGTTCATTTACATTAACATCTAATTGAATAAAAGACTTGACGAATATAAACATAGGACGGCATACAGGTATATATACGAAAACTTCATGTAAACAATCAAGAACCATTTGAATCATTTCCATTACTTGATTCAAATGGTTCTCACAAATTCAAAAGATATCTAGTTATAATAGAATTCCAATTTATTTATTTTACTTAAAAGAATATAAAAGACTCATTTTTTTATTGTACAATCAACCATTTTTAAAATCATGGGATTTCAGTTTCATTTTTTGGTTTACTCACAAAAACTATCGAAAAAAATAATTGGATATAATAGCTTCGACCTTGTCAACTGATAATGATAAAACGAAATCGGGATAAACACCAATACCTATTACAGGTAAAAGGATAGAGATCGAAACAAATAATTCTCGCGGTCCAGAATCAAAAAAATAAGAGTTTGGGGCATTAAAAAGCTTGTATCCATAGAACATCTGGCGTAACATAGATAATGAATAAATAGGAGTTAATATCATTCCAATTGCCATTACAAAAGTAATTAATATTTTTGTCATTAAAAGATATTTTTGACTAGTAAGTATTCCAAAAAAAACTAACAATTCGGCAACAAAACCGCTCATGCCCGGTAATGCAAGAGAAGCCATTGATAAGATACTGAAAGTCGTGAATATTTTTGGAATTGCGATAGCCATTCCGCCCATTTCGTCGAGATAAACAAGACGTATTCTATCATAACTCGTTCCGGCCAAGAAAAAAAGCGCAGCGCCAATAAATCCGTGAGAGATTATTTGTAAAATGGCTCCGTTGAGTCCTGTATCGCTTATAGAACCAATTCCTATAATTATGAAACCCATATGAGATACAGAAGAGTAGGCTATTCTTTTTTTTAAATTACGCTGACCGGGAGATGTTGAAGCTGCATAGATTATTTGAATTGTGCCTACTATAATCAACCAGGGAGAGAATATAGAATGGGCGTGGGGTAATAATTCCATATTGATCCGAACCAATCCATACGCTCCCATTTTTAATAAGATTCCGGCTAAAAGCATACAAGTACTGTAATGTGCCTCTCCATGGGTGTCTGGTAACCATGTATGTAAGGGTATGATCGGTGATTTGACAGCAAAAGCAATAAGAAATCCAATATAGAATATTATTTCCAGTGCTACAGGATACGATTGATTAGCTGATGTTTCAAAATTTAATGTTGGTTCATTGGAACCATATAAACCAATACCCAAAACTCCCATTAATAAAAAAACGGAACTTCCTGCAGTGTACAAAATAAATTTTGTAGCTGAATACAAGCGTTTCTTTCCCCCCCACATGGATAGAAGTAGATAAACTGGAATTAATTCTAACTCCCACATGATGAAAAAAAGTAAAAGGTCTCGAGAAGAAAATGGTCCTATTTGACCGCTATACATTGCTAACATCAGAAAATGGAATAGTCGGGAATCTCGAGTAATCGGCCGAGCCGCTAAAGTAGCTAAAGTTGTGATAAATCCTGTCAGTAAAATGGGTCCTATAGAAATTCCATCTATTCCCAATCTCCAGTAAAAATCAAAAAAATCGATCCATTTATAATCCTCTGTCAGTTGCATTAATGTATCATCCAATTGGAAACGATAACCGAATGCATAGGTTGTTAGAAGGAGTTCCATTATGCATATACATATAGTATACCACCTAATGATCTTATTTCCTCTATGAGGGAGAAAGAAAATTAAGGAACCCGCGAATATTGGCAAAACTACAACTAGCGTTAACCAAGGAAAATTATTCATGGTAAAAACAAGATAAACTTGGACCAGAAAAACCCGTGCTCAAAATAAAAAGTTTTTGAGCGCGGGTTTTTGTCGGTAAAGGTAAAAAAATCAAATGTATTCAAGTAGGGTTTTCTGGAACGTATTAATAAGCCAGACCCATACTTCGAGTTGTTTCATGCCATAAATAAACTCGAACACTCAAGAAATCTGTCGGACAGGCGGATTCACATCTCTTACAACCGACACAGTCCTCTGTTCTTGGAGCAGAAGCAATTTGCTTAGCTTTACACCCGTCCCAAGGTATCATTTCTAATACATCCGTTGGGCAGGCGCGCACGCATTGAGTACACCCTATACACGTATCATAAATCTTTACTGAATGTGACATTTGGATCTATAAATTTTTGAATGTCAGAAAGTTTCGATCTAGTAAACTTGTAAATGAATCATATATTTAGACACCAGATGAATCAATAATTTATCATAATTTTTCTAATCAATCTACTTCTGGATTGACTCATGCGATAGAGCCAAGATACTTTAATTTCTTATATTTTTGAAAACATGTATTATTACGTAATGTATGGTCATGGTAATTCTAATTTATGAATATTCTTTATGAATATTCGAATTTATATGATTAATACTACTTATTCAACAAATTAGATTGATTGATACGAGTTGATTTTCTGTTACGATAAATTGATGAAACAATAGCCGGGCCAATAGCTGCTTCAGCGGCTGCAATAGCTATAACAAAAATTGAGAAAATATTTCCTTTTAATTGGCGACTATCAAAAAAATCAGAAAATGTTACGAAATTCATATTAACCGCATTCAGTATAAGTTCAAGACACATAAGGGCTCTAACCATATTCCGGCTCGTGATCAATCCATAGATACCGATAGAAAATAAGTAGGCACTCAAAACAAGTACATGTTCGAGCATCATTGACCAACTCCTTATCAATTTCGATTCATTTCAATATGAACTGAACAACAATTCAACAGATTCAATTGACTAGGATAAAAAAAAGTACGGAACAAAGGCAGATTTTCTATTGTTAATAGAATAGATTGAATAATTTCTATTTTAGACATAAACAATCTTTAATTAAAGGGAAATAAATGTAATGTAATAAAACCGAACAGAGTTTAATGTGCATTGCTAATTCTATAAATTTTTTACTGTCGCGCCACGGCAATTGCACCTATCAAAGCGGCTAAAAGAATTATCGAAACGAATTCAAATGGAAGAAAAAAATCTGTTGATAAATGAATTCCAATTTGTTGACTATTACTTATCAAATCTTGCTCTATAATCTGGTTTGATCTTGTAGTCCAAATAATTCCGTACCATGACGTATCCGTAATAATAATCATGAGTAAAACAAAAATACTTGTACAAACTGGCAAAGTAACCACATCCCCAATGGTCCAAAGATTCAAATCTTTGTAATATTCTGAACCATTCATGAACATCACAGCAAATACGATTAAAACATTTATAGCTCCCACGTAAATAAGGAGTTGTGCAGCAGCTACAAAATAAGAGTTTAATAGAATATAGAATAAGGATATACAAACAAGAACCAGTCCCAATGAAAAGGCAGAATAAATGGGGTTGATAAATAATACCACCCCCATACCTCCTAGTATAAGAACCGATCCCAGAAAGACTAAAAGAAAATCATGTATTGGTCCGGGCAAATCCATTATATGTAAAATAAGAGATAAATAAATAGAAATGTTTTTCATGGCCTTATTGAGACCCGACCAGAAAATTTTTTTTTATGATTTTTGAGCAATTCCTAATTTAATCCTAAGTAAATAAATACTAAGGGATATGAATAAATGTGAGTACTATTATTGGACTAATTTCATTCTTTATCTGAAAGAGTCGTTCTAATTCTAAACTATATATTTTAAAACAATTATGGATATATTAATTAATGGATTTTCAATCCAAATTAAGACGCGTTTCTTACCAACCAATCAATAGTTGGTATTTGTAGTTATTGACCAAACAACACGAAAGAAACCTAAATTCCTTCTATATTAGTTATTAGTAAAGTAATTATAAATTATTCGTTAATCAAGAGATTTACTTATTTATTTGAGGCGAATTCAAAATTGTTCGAATTGTATAATCGTCAATTACTGACATTGGTAAACGACCCAAAGCAATTTGATTATAATTCAATTCGTGACGATCATAAGTAGAAAGTTCATATTCTTCAGTCATTGATAAACAATTCGTTGGACAATACTCAACGCAATTACCACAAAATATACAGACTCCGAAATCAATACTGTAATTAAGCAGCCGTTTCTTGCGAATATCAGTTTCCAATTTCCAATCAACAACGGGTAGATCTATAGGACATACACGAACGCATACTTCACAAGCAATACATTTATCAAATTCAAAATGGATTCGACCGCGGAAACGCTCCGCGGTGATTAATTTTTCATAAGGATATTGAATAGTTACGGGTAAACGATTTGCGTGGGATAAAGTAATCATGAAACTTTGACCAATGTACCTTGCAGCTCGTACTGTTTGTTGACCATAATTCATGAACCCAGTTACCATAGAGAACATATCGTTAATATATATATGAATAGTTTTATGTTTGTTTATTTCTCTTGTTTGAGACACGTTGTGAATATAGAATGTTACTTTACAGTGAAAAGAGTTGGAAAGAAGTTGTTAATAATAGATTACCGAGAGAAATAGGTAAAAGAAATTTCCATCCAAGATTCAATAGTTGGTCCATTCTTAGCCTCGGTAAAGTCCATCTTGTTGTGATAGGAATGAACAAGAACAAATAAGTTTTAGCTAATGTAATAAAGATACCAATTATCGCTCCAAAAACTCCACATGTTTTATTTATTTCAAAAAGCTCAGAAACATATATGTCCGGAATAGATATATTCCAACCTCCCAAGTAAAGAACTGTTACAAATAATGAAGAAACCAATAGGTTTAGATAGGAAGCAACATAAAATAACCCAAATTTTATACCCGAGTATTCGGTTTGATAACCTGCTACTAACTCTTCTTCTGCTTCTGGTAAATCAAAAGGTAATCTCTCACATTCTGCTAGGGAAGAAATAATAAAAATGATAAACCCTATAGGCTGACGCCACAAATTCCATCCCCAAAAACCATATTTTGATTGCGCCTCAACAATATCAATTGTACTTGAACTGTTAGATAATTATAGTCGGTGATACCATCACTGTTACCATCGCTATTACAGAACCGTACATGAGATTTTCACCTCATACGGCTCCTTGAAGGCCAGAAATAAATATAGGGACCGCGTCAGTATTCTTTTTTGAATCTTGATATGTTTGTAGGATGGATAACTATCGGCCGGTCCCAAATTAGACCAATTGAATTCTGTCTGTTATAATTATTTTAATTCAAAATGAAATAAAAAAAGTACTTCTGAATTGATCTCATCCTTTCTTTAATTTAATAATTTCAATTCTTCTTTGTTCAGTAATAACTTAACTGTTCAATAAAATACTTCTTGTAAAAATATCAATAACCCGTTGGTTTCACGTACGAAAAAAAAAAATTCTATATTAATTAATGAATTATGACACAAATTATATATCTATTAATATGTATATGGGAAAGAATAAAAGTAACAAAGAATAAATAAAGTATATCTTTATATATTTTTTTTTTCGTTCCTATTCTTCTTTCTATTTATGAGAAAAAGAGGGCTTTCAAAATAAAGTAAAGGATTATTTCGTTTCGAATAGTTATTTATTAAATCGGTGGATAGGAGTATACTCTGGATTGGAATCGTGTCATGGGGAGTACTGCCTGATCATTTCTACCAACTTAAAGCCCCAATTAGTATTCTTTGTTTGTATATTATGTAAAAATGTCCTTTTGGAGAATTTACATAATCTCCATTACTAATCCTTTACATATGTTCGTGTTTCTAACCATCCACTCGTTTTTGCTCAATCCCCCGTTATGCTAATACATAAAAATGATAGTGAAAACTCAATACGGTTGATCTTTTGAACCCGCTTCAAGTCAGGATGACTAATCAACCAATCTTGGGGGAAACGGTCTCTTCTGTTTATGTTTATTTCCGCTTAACTCTCTAACTCTTATACATAGAAAATGAGAATCAATCTTTTTACTGCGAATTTATATATAAGCTGTTTTCTTTCACTCATATAACTATTTGATTTAGTTCATCAACCCGAATAATGAATAAAAAAAAATTAAGATATCTACTCAATCCATTCCAACCCTTTCCTTGAAAGGAAGGAATAGAGAAAAGTTTATGTCTATGTATCAACGAATCGCACGTAGAGATATTGATAACACACATAAAGTTAATGGTATTTCATAACTAATCGATTGAGCAGCAGCTCGTAGACCGCCTAAAAAGGAATATTTATTATTTGACCCGTATCCCGACATAAGAAGTCCAATTGGAGCAATACTGGAAATGGCAATCCATAAAAAAACACCGATATTGAGATCCGCTAAAACAAGGTGATATCCAAAAGGAACTACTGAATAGCTTACTAAAATTGATATGACTGCTATGGATGGCCCGATACTGAATAAACGAGTATCCCCCCTAGATGGAAAAAGATTTTCTTTGAAAAGTAGTTTTGTCCCATCTGCTAGAGCTTGAAGAACTCCCAAAGGGCCGGCGTATTCAGGTCCAATACGTTGTTGTATCCCTGCCGATATTTCTCTTTCTAACCATACAATTACCAGTACGCCTATTGTGATTCCCACTACAAGAGTCAAAATAGGAACAAGAACCCATAGAATTCCATAAACCTCTTTTAAAAATTCTAATCTAGAAAAAGAATCGATATCTTGTACTTCCGGTGTATCAATTATCATTTCAACGATCAACTTCTCCCATAATGATATCTATACTACCTAGTATCGTCATAATATCAGCCAATTTCATTCTTTTAACTAACCGCGGAAGAATTTGCAAATTGATAAAACCCGGCGGGCGGATTTTCCATCTCCAAGGAAAACCACTCTGATCCCCTATGAGAAAAATTCCCAATTCTCCCTTTGGGGCTTCTACTCTCACATAAAGTTCTTGTTTCGGCAATTCAAATGTAGGAGACGGCTTTTTACTAATAAATCGATATTCAAAATCATTCCATTCCGGATTCCTTTCTCTATCAAAGTATCGTATTTCTAAATTCTCATAGGGTCCCCCTGGAATTCCTTCCAGGGCCTGTTGAATAATTTTTACGGATTCTATCATTTCACCAATTCGGACTAGATAACGAGCCAATGAATCTCCTTCTTTTTGCCACTGTACTTCCCAATCAAATTCGTCGTAACATTCATAATGATCAACTTTACGAAGATCCCATTGTATTCCGGAAGCTCGCAGCATTGGTCCCGATAAACCCCAATTTATTACTTCCTCTCTACCAATAATGCCTACTCCCTCGACTCGTTCTAAAAAAATAGGATTTCGTGTAATAAGTTTTTGATATTCAGCAACTCTTGTTAAAAAATAATCGCAGAAATCCAAACATTTATCTATCCAGCCATGAGGTAGATCGGCCGCTACTCCTCCGATACGAAAATAATTATGCATCATTCTCATACCGGTGGCAGCTTCGAATAGATCATATACTAATTCTCTTTCTCTGAAAATATAGAAAAAGGGAGTTTGTGCACCAATATCCGCCATAAAAGGACCGAGCCATAACAGATGAGAAGCTATACGACTCAACTCCAACATAATTATTCTGATATAGCTGGCTCTTTTAGGTACTTGAATATTTCCCAACTGTTCCGGTCCGTTTACAGTTATTGCTTCTGTGAACATAGTAGCTAAATAATCCCACCGTGTTACATAAGGCAAATATTGTATAATTGTTCGATTTTCCGCAATTTTTTCCATTCCTCGGTGTAAATAACCCAATATTGGTTCACAGTCAATAACATCTTCACCATCTAGAGTAATGATGAGTCGAAGAACACCATGCATTGATGGGTGGTGGGGGCCCATATTGACTATCATGAGGTCTTTTCTTGTAGCCGGTATATTCATAGGTTTTTCCTCGATTCATTCTTTCATGAATTGCTGAAAACGAAAAAAAGTTCATTAAAATTCAAGATCTAATAAATCAAATAATTCAAAATGCCTTTATAAAAATAAAATTAACGAGTTTTTGACTCCCGAATATCCAACCGATTAATTAATTCTTTATAACATATTCTATTTTTCTTTGACAAATAAGACAGTAATCGTTGGCGTTTTCCCAGAATTTTACGTAAACCTCTCTGAGATAAATAGTCTTTTTTGTGTAATTGTAAATGTGAAGTAAGTCTTCGTATCCTATTGGTGAAACTAACTATTTGAAATTCAACAGATCCTCTGTCTTTTTCTTCTTGTGAAATAACTGAGATGAATGAATTTTTTACCATAAACTGAAATCTTCTCTCCCCCCCTCTTTTTATTTTAAGATATTTTTTATTGATAGATATCTTTATTGATCAGTAATAATAATGCCCCTAATTTTTATTTGGTATATACAATAATTTTAATTTCGTTATTAATTTCTAATTTTTTTAATTTAATAAAATTAATAAAACTTACTCAATCCTATTTTCATTTTAAAATTGGATTTGAAAGGGGATACAAAAGTATGGTTGGTTTCTTCACTCACAAAAGATAAAAGTTTAGACCTAAAATAAGAAAATTTTGTTCATTCTAGATCTAATTCATTCTAGATCTAATTGATATGTCATTGAATTAGTATCATGTATCAGAATGGAATGTAAGACAATGTATGCGTGCATCTCTTTGTCGTCATAGACCAGATATGGTATGGGAAATATAGGAAAAATGTACTATTAATGAATTTTCAATCGCGGATACATATGTATCCTTACCATACTGAAACAACTGCCATTATTGGTATTAAACCAATAACGATTCATACAAGCTAAATCTTCTAATCGATAATTGGGCCAAAGAAATAGCTTTAATTTTATAAGTTTTTTTTTATATTTTTTGCTTTTATCCACAACTTGACTGTTTACCTCATTCCCATTACAAAAAGATGCCTTTCTATGTCTATTCTTAGAATTTAAACAAATTAGAATTCGCAATTCTCTACGACGTCTAGGCGATAAAATATTTTCAGGAACAAACAAATCATAATTTTTTTTATATCTATTTCCAGTCATCTTTTGATGTTTTGTAATGACTTCATCAGAATTCTTATCAACATGTTTTTTTTCTCGGTATCTTTGATTTATTTGATGTTTACTTTTATGAACTAATGAAATACCGAGGGTTTGATACATAATAAATTTTCCATCATTTTTTATAGCTAGACGAATTGGTTCAATAATCAAAAATCCCCTTTTAATAAATTCTGTAAGAGTTACATCTTTCTGAATCGTCAAAATATCCAGACTCATTTCGCCCCTTTGAATAGAGGATATAGTAATTTCTCTTGGATTTATCAGTCTAAGCAGGAGACAATATACGTTGATGTTATTGATTATTTCTTTATTTAAAGAATCATCCCATCTCAATTGAAAATACAAATACCTTTTTAGGAAGAAATCAAACTCCGCTTTTGTATTGATCTTGTATTGCTTTTTATTTCTATGTTTTTTCATGTCCGATCCCGTATAATCTTCTTCAACATCTTTTTCTTGGTTTGAAAGAGCTGATTTAAGATCTGCTTGGTCCGTGGATTCTTTTTCTCCTTGATTTCGGTTTTCTAATTCAAGAGATTTTTTTTCATTCGCCGATATTGATATAAAAGGATCTCTTTTTTTATTTCCAGTGATGCTTTTGTTTTCACTAGCATTTTTTTTTATATTAGAATTCAAAAGTAGTAATTTAATTGGTATAACCCACGGTTTCATTTTATACGTATTATAAAGTCTCACAAATTCTGGCAAGAACCAAAGTTCCAGATTTGATATGGGACGACTTAGTATTTCTTCATTCATTCCCATCCAATCCAAAAGGGGTTTTTGATTGGATAGGTTGATTTTTTGATCTTGCTGAAGTGTGAGATAAAAAAGACCCTTATTATTGATTTTATCAATTATTTGATACTTATTAACCCTAGTCTTAGTATATTTATTACTGTTAGTGTCAGTATCAATATTGATCCAGGCCTCAATATCGACTTTCGTTTTAAGACAAAAATCGAGAATTCTCCAATCAAAATATTTTCTATCCGTATTTTTATCCATATCTCGAATATCATCTTCTACCATATTAAATGATTTTTGTTTATGTGTGTTGTAATTATAAAAAATATCTTGGTTAGTTTTTACTTGTAATGGTGATCCATAAATTGAAGAGTACTTCTTAGTTTCAGAATTTATAGATTTATATGCTAAAAGATCATATCTATATTGTTTTTTAAAATTATCCTTTTGATTCAATAATAAATCCGTTTCAATTTTTGTTTTTTTTTCGTAGTGAATTAATTCATCTTTTTCATATAAATCACACAAATCTTTATATAAATCTTTATTTTGAGCTATACAGTTCAATATATTTCGCCATTTTTGTGGTACTACTCTAGACCATTTAATTTGAGATACATCACATTGATATTGATAATGACTCCTTAACCAATTTGTCCATTGATTCATTCCAGAATTGCGAAGATTCTTAGGTCTTAATTCGGAATGAAATAGTTCTTGTCTTACAACAAAAAAATTCTTTATTTCATTCTTAAGAAAAAGGGGGGTTCCATTATATTGAAATACGGATTTCAATTTCTCTAACTTAATAAGTTGGGTTTGTGATAATTTGTAAAATACATATGCTTGTGAAAAGTAAGATAAGTCAAAAAAAGTCTTTGAATTTTTTTGACTAAGACTAATATTAGTATTAGAAAGTGACTCTTTTATAATCGAAATAAATTTAATTAAACTTTGATTTGTTTTATTAATTCTTTCTTGATTTGCTTCATTACTGTTAATGTTTTTATTAATAATTTTTTTTGTTGATTCAAGAAAAAGTTGTGTATTGATACTAGGAATATTAATCATAGATAGAAAGATATCTATGTATATCTTTTCAATGAAAAATATTATAAAATAATGGGATTTACGGATTAATCGAGCAGTTCTTCTTTTTAATATCTGCCAAATATTTTTTTGTGATTCCAATCTTTTATCATCATAACTTATTTTGTTAGAACTCAAATTTCTATCTGAAGTTATAAATCCCTTTTTCTTGTCTTTTGTAATTTTTTCTATTTGATTTATGATTGTGTTTATTCTATCAGTCAGATCTTGCATTTTTTTTTCTGTTAATGAAAAATTTGTCCAATCCTGAGATCTAATTTGAATGGACGATTCCTGAATCATCCGATTACTGATTATTGAATCTTTTTTAATTTCACTCAATTCATATACTTCTATTTCTCTCAATCCAAATAATATAATTGGGTTTATTTTTGAGAGTTCTTTTATTATTTCTTTTATAAACAGAATGTTTTTAACGATCCATTTTTTTTGTTTTTTTGAGACATTTAGAAACAATTTTGTTTGTTCTTTAAAAATTCCTAGAATTATAAAACATTTCTTTTGCAATTTTTTAATTTTTTTTTTGAGTTCTTTTAAAATCGGTTCAAAAAATGAAAGTTTTTTTCTGGGAGAACCAAAAGGTAGTTCAGCTTCCATTCCAAAAATTGTTAAAAAACAAAAATCATTTTTTTGACCTTGCTTTTTCATTGGATCGTTATAAGGGGCTCGTAACTTAGATCTGTGCCAAGGTTTAAGACGAAAAGGAAATAGGATCTTGATCTGAATGCCGTCTGTTAACCAGTTTTTTGGAAATTCTTTTTCTGATAATTGAACGCCGTTATAGGTACATTTAACAT